TTTTTTTTTCAAAAAAAAAAAAGAAGAAGAGGAGATTAATCAATTTTTTGAATTACAGGAGGATCTTTTAAAAAATGAGTAAAAAAGAACAAAAAAGAATTTATGAAGGTTTAGTTACCGATTCATTTCCCGATGGTAGGTTCCGGGTTCTCTTAGATAACGACGATAAAGTAGATAACCATAATACAGATATTATTCTAGGTTATATTTCAGGAAATATACGGCGTCGTTTGATACGGATATTCCCGGGGGATAGAGTCCAAATTGAAGTAAGTCAATATGATCCCACACGAGGACGTATAATTTATCGACTCCCTGTTAAGAAGCCTTCGAAGAAGTCTTCGGAGAATCTCAACAAGGCTTCGAAGAAGCCCAACGAGGATTCAGAGAATCCCAACAAGGCTTTGAAGAATCCCAACAGGGCTTCGAAGAATCCCAACAAGGCTTCAGAGAAGCCCAACAAGGCTTCAGAGAAGCCCAACAAGGCTTCAGAGAAGCCCAACAAGGCTTCAGAGAAGCTCGACAAGGCTTCAGAGAAGCCCGACAAGGCTTCGGAGAATTAGGCGATTTTTCAATCCTAACATTCCTTTGGTAGGAATACAATTCAAGATTCAAAATTTCACTAAACTTTTTTTCTTCCAAGAAGTAGATTCAAAATTACGGTAAGAAATGGCAAATATGAAAATAAGAGCTTCTGTTCGTAAAATTTGTGAAAAATGCCGCCTAATTCGTAGGCGGGGGCGAATTAGACTAATTTGTTCTAACCCCAGGCATAAACAAAGACAGGGATAATCTAAAAGAGACTCTCTAAAAGACCCAATCCAATGTACAAATAAAAAGGGGATCCAGTTTGACAGGAAATGGATATATCCATATATAACTTAATATTTATGAGATGATAAAATATGCCAAAAACTATACGTAGAATTGATTTCCGTACGTATCGACGTATCAGTTCACGTAAGAATACACGTAAACTAGCAAAAGGAATTATTCATATTCAAGCAAGTTTCCATAATACCATTGTGACTGTTACAGATGTAAGAGGTCGAGTGGTTTCTTGGTCCTCTGCCGGTACTTGTGGATTTAGGGGTAGAAGAAGAGGGACCCCTTTTGCTGCGCAAACCGCAGTAGGAAATGCTATTCGTACAGTAGTGGATCATCAAGGTCTGAAACGCGCAAAAGTCATGATAAAAGGGCCCGGTCGCGGAAGAGACGCAGCATTACGAACTATTTATAAAAGCGGTATACGATTAACCTATATACGGGATGTAACCCCTATGCCGCATAATGGCTGTCGACCTCCTAAAAAAAGACGTGTGTAAAAATAAAGATTGCAGAAATTTCAACAAAAAGAAACGTTTCAATAATCCAATTAAAGAAGAGAAAAAAACAATTCAATAAACTAATCAACTACTATTACTATGAGTCGAGAAAACAGAAGAAGATTTCCTCGGAGATTACAGTGGAAGTGTGTTGAATCAAGGGTAGACAGTAAGCGTCTTTATTATGGGCGCTTTATCTTGTTTCCACTTAGGAAAGGTGAAGCTGAAACCATAGGTATTGCGATGCGAAGAGCTTTGCTTGGAGAAATAGAAGGAACATGTATCACGTACGCAAAATTTGAGAAAGTAACACACGAATATTCTACCATAGTAGGGATTCAAGAATCCCTCAATGAAATTTTCATGAATTTGAAAGAAATTGTATTAAAAAGCAATCTATATGGAACTTCTGCCGCGTTTATTTGTGTAAAAGGTCCTAGAGATGTAACTGCTCATGATATCATCAAACCCCCTTATGTGGAAATCGTTGACAATACACAACATATAGCGAGGTTGACGGAATCCATTAATTTTTGTATGAAATTAAAAATTGAGAAGAGTCGCGGTTATCGGATAAAAAGTCCAACAAAGAACTTTCAAGCTGAAAGTTATCCTATAGATGCTGTATTCATGCCTGTTCGAAATGCCAATTATAGTATCTATTCTTATGGGAAGGGGACTAGAACTGACAAAGAAGAGATACTTTTTTTTGAAATATGGACAAATGGAAGTTTAACTCCTAAAGAAGCACTTCATGAAGCTTCTCGGAAGTTGATTGACTTATTTAGTCTCTTTTTAAATACAGAAGAAGAAAACCTCCATTTAGACGACAATCAACGCAAGATTCATTTACCGCTTTTTACCTTTCATGAAAAATTAGCTAAACAAAGTAAAAGTAAAAAAGAAAAAAAACTTTCATTTGATTTTGATTGACGAATTAAGATTGCCTCCCAGAATCTCAAATTGCCTTAAAAGATCCAATATATATACATTATGGGATCTTTTGAATACAATTCCCATCGATCTTATGAAAATAGAAGACTTTCGCATAGAATATTTAATGTTTAAAAGAGCTCTAATAATATCTACTACTTTAGTATTATATGCTTGATTACTTTAATGAAAACAGAGTTTTTAATCCAACAGATTTTTTCCCGCTTCCCCTCTTATGTATGTTTTTGCATAATTTATCTAATTATATTATAATTATTAGAAATATATTAAAAATTCTATATAATAGAAAGGGAAAGTAAAGAAATAAAGGAACAATAAACTCTTCTTTTTACTTAAGTAGCGGAACAAAAAATCAAAAGAAACTCGTTCATTTTTTCTCTTCAATTAAAACAAACAAATAATTATTCTTGATCAGAAAATTAAAATAAAATGGACAAGATACAATGAACCAACTCCTTAACTTTCTTCGTAATGAAATGCGTCTTATGAAGGAACGCAATCGTCGTCTAAGGTCTATAGCCAACTCTCATTTCGATAATATGGAACTTTTAATCGACCGTCTCTTGGTTGCTCTCGACGATTTTATTGATCGAGAAGATGACCTCAGAGATTTACTTTCTCGGGGTTCTCAGAAAGACGACTCTTTTCAAGATGAGGAAGAGTCTCGGGATGAGGAAGAGTCTCGGGATGAGGAAGAGTCTGAGTATGAGTCTGAGTATGAGTCTGAGGATCAAAGCGAAGGAAGTGATTGGCCAGACGAAGATTAATTAAGAGTTTTCTTTGAAAGGATCTCGAAGACCCAGGAAAGCACGAAAGACTGAATCTTTCCGAAAATGGATTCCTAAATGCATAACCGCATGGATAAGCTGACACTAACCCGTCAATTTGAGATCAAAAATGCGAGATTTTCCTCAGACAGTTTCAACAATACAATGGAAATAACATCATTTTTTTTTAATACGAATGACTAAAAAAAAATGACACTTAAACTTCCAATCACAAATAAATACTAATTCTTGATCAGAAAATTAAAATAAAATGGACAGGATACAATGAACCAACTCCTTAACTTTCTTCGTAATGAAATGCGTCTTATGAAGGAACGCAATCGTCGTCTAAGGTCTATAGCCAACTCTCATTTCGATAATATGGAACTTTTAATCGACCGTCTCTTGGTTGCTCTCGACGATTTTATTGATCGAGAAGATGACCTCAGAGATTTACTTTCTCGGGGTTCTCAGAAAGACGACTCTTTTCAAGATGAGGAAGAGTCTCGGGATGAGGAAGAGTCTGAGTCTGAGTATGAGTCTGAGTATGAGTATGAGTATGAGTCTGAGTATGAGTCTGAGTATGAGTCTGAGTATGAGTCTGAGTATGAGTCTGAGTATGAGTCTGAGTATGAGTCTGAGTATGAGTCTGAGGATCAAAGCGAAGGAAGTGATTGGCCAGACGAAGATTAATTAAGAGTTTTCTTTGAAAGGATCTCGAAGACCCAGGAAAGCACGAAAGACTGAATCTTTCCGAAAATGGATTCCTAAATGCATAACCGCATGGATAAGCTGACACTAACCCGTCAATTTGAGATCAAAAATGCGAGATTTTCCTCAGACAGTTTCAACAATACAATGGAAATAACATCATTTTTTTTTAATACGAATGACTAAAAAAAAATGACACTTAAACTTCCAAAAGTGGCTCTTATGTCGGATCCAGAAGTCAAATAAAGTTAAAACAAAATTGGGATGACTAAAAAAAATGCCGATTAAAGTTAAACTCCCAAAGAAACGTACAAAGAAACCTCCAAAGAAACCAAATAAATTTGCAAAAGTGCCTCTTATGTCGGAGCCAGAAGGCGAAGTCAAAAATGAAGAAGAAGAAGAAGAAGAAGAAGAAGACGAAGAAGAAATACGTTGGATTAACTTACACACCATTCTTTATGAGAGTGGGGTTCTTTTTTTAACCAAAAATATTACTAAGAAAAATGGAAATACGCTAATAGGTCTTATTATCCACTTGGCTCTCTATAATTTTAACCGAGATATCTACTTGTTTATAAACTGCGCTACTGGGTCCGCACGAACGGCAGTTGCTGTCTTCGATGCAATCCAAACGGTGCCAGCAAAAGTAAATACAGTAGGATGTGGAATGACTGCTGCAGTGGGATCTCTTATCCTCCTTGCAGGAAACACGCGCCTAGGATATCCTCACGTTAGGGTGATGGTGTATAAACCTAAACCTAAGCGTTATAATTTTAAGAAAGGCACTCTTCGGGGTTTTTTTCATAAACAGGAAATAGTGACGTATATTAATGGTGTCATCGACGAGATTTTTGTAGCAAGAACGGGGCAACCTTACGACATTATAAAAAAAGACCTGGCGGAGGGACTTTGTATGTCAGCAAAAGAAGCCCAAGATTATGGAATTATTGATTTTATTACGTCGGAATTTAATTTTGATCTTATTTAGAAAGTCGAGATTTTAAACAATCCAACGGAAATGGCATTCTTATTATTTTTATTATTTTCAAAATTTTATATAGTTCTATCCGTACAATTGCCGGAAGAATATTTCTATATAGGATGTAGGTATTTCTTTTTTATGTATGTAAAACTATTTTATGATTTTATGCTATTTTGTAGACAAAAAAAAAAAAAAGGAGCTTACTAATGGAATTCTTTAAGTTTATAATTGGTTTTAACACTAAACTAATGAAACCTATTA